ACTACGCGATATACACAATTTTCAGTCGTAGGACTGGGTCAAATATGCCATATTGCCTTTCAACATTCCAATCGTGCCAGTTTTCTAAAACACCGTGTTTTTGGCCTACTTGACTTTTTCCTTACTATATAGACTGAGGGCATTCTCGCAGCTACTTCTTGCAAACTTTTTGTCCTAACTGCGCATTTGAAGCTTCTTCTATCAAAGAGCTTGGGCATCTTTCGATGAGTAGGTCCGGAAAGAGACTTAAGGCATCCCTATGTGGTTAACATTTCCCTGAGGCGCCTAGCCTTTATGGGCAAGTAATCCATCTCGCCATTCCTTGGCTAAATAAATAGCACTTCGGTGTGAATAAGAATCAGAGCAATCTCTAGTTTCGAATCGAGTCTTGGCATCAATCCCAGTCCCTTAGTTCAAGCCTTCAAGCTCAATCCCAAAAGCTCTAGTCCCAGAAAAATACTTAAAAGAAGTAGCTCGTGGAACTGAGTTCCGCTAACCGCTTCTTGCTAACAAAGCTGTCCAATTCAATGAATGTGCTTGCGGCCTCTTCTCTGCTCGATGCCTATTCTGTTCCTTCTAAGGGCTAGGACTTCGATTGGTGTCAATAAAGGGCGAGGGCTTTTTAGGACTACTACTATGACTAGGAAAAAAGACCAGTATTTGAACATCAAGCTTGTGGACAAGTTGCTTTTACGCCCGAAGAAATGTGATTCTATAGTCAAACTTGGGATGAGACTTCGTACATCTACGATAGAGTGAAAGGCCAATAACAGGATCTTTCAGAAGTGAATCAGAATACCTTTACATCTTTCTATTCACCTTTAATAAAGCGAGCAGTGGCTATCAAAAGACCTAATCCGTCCCTTCCCCACTCTTTATTGGTTCGTTTCGTAGGAATAGAGTAGTCAAAGTCAAAGAAAAAGGGTTTGACCGTTTCAGGTCGTAGATGGCAGGTCACCTAACAGTGTCTTAGATTTTGTGCCTTGACCTTTCGGGTCTCACTAATCCCAGTTGGAAAAAAAGCAATAGGAATCCGCGCCATTGGTACCATTCCTGCTTCTTTCTCTTGCCCCTACCTATATAGGAAAAGAGGTTTCTCACAAAGATGGATTGGAAGACCCATAGCTTGAGAATTCCCCAGTCGTTGTTTGAGCTTTTCCAACTAGCTATGCGCTAAATAAGCCCTCCCTAACCTATAGCAAGAGTAGTGCTACTAAGCGAAGGCGAAGGAGGAAGTTTAGATTGGAACTTTCTCTTGCCTTGTTCTTATGCCTATTGGTGAATCAGATGTTCTTCCCCCAGCCAAGACTGATTAGCGAGAGTTGTCGCATATCCGCTTGAATAAGCTCACTCTTGGTTAGCTATGAACACAGAGTGAAGAATCGCTAAGGCCAATCATTCCTTAGTCTCTCCTATATCCTATTGCTATTCTAGCTGGGATATTCTCTCTATTAAAGCATATAGGAATCAGAGGTAATATCGTATAAGTATAGTCAACAATCATTCCTTTGGTTCCATTCGTTCGCTTACATCGTGGGAAGAAAAGGGGCAATATCAATAGAAGATCCATCTTTCTATTAGTCCATGCGTGCCACGTTCAGCTATAGATGGATGACTTGATTCAATGGAGACTGGATTCCGCCTACCAAGATTTCCAAGAGTTTTCATCCTTATTACTAGAACTGGCTCTAAGAGACCTGCTGTAACCGTTATTGGGGGAACTGCTACCGTAATCCGGACTACATATTCCACTATGCTAGTTATTTAGAACTTAGGAGTTCCTTTTACACGCTACGCTATCCTCCACTCTTCCTATCGTTTGTGCCCCATACCCATGGGTCACTTCACTCCCTTTCGAGAGGGATTCACTCAGACTTAGCTATCCATTTCATTTATATGATCAGGACATCGAGCTTATAGAATACAAAGAAGAAAACGTAAGCAATCTCCCTTTTCTTTTTGAAACAGGAAGACATAAAACAAAGCCGGTTCTCCTGATTGAATAGCTCGTCATGCAGCAAGACTAAAGAAGGCTCTGAATGGCCGCTAAATGAAGTCAAAGACTAAGTAAGCTGGTACGTCAGGTCTTGTCTCCTAGCGGAGAGCTACCGGGTATTCATTCAAAAAGAATGCATTTACCCTTTCTCCCCCTTCCTTCGGCATCCCTGACTCGGGCATCCCTTTCAGGTGCAGTTGACGTAGAATTTAGGTAATTTAGAAGGACTAAACGTACTGATGAAAGGGAAAACTTAGGAAAGAATAGCGTTGGAGAATCCTTCGTTTGAGGAAAGAGATGATAAAATAAGTCATGAAAAAAAAAAGACAAATAGAACGAGGTTTTTTTTACGTGATCGGAAATCCCCCGTCGGTGATGAACCAGTACGCACTTAGGATAGCACTTCGGGAGAGTGAGATCCGGGTGGCATATCAAAAAGACAACTCAAAATCGCCACCGTACGAGACTTGCAGGGCATGCCCGCCAGAAAGTGAAGAGAGGTTTATAAGCACCCCGACTTAGGAATCATGACCCACCGAAGAAAAGAAAAAAGTATACCGCGATGCACCTCTCTTTGGTTAAGCTCTTGAAGATGCCTAAGTTGACTTTCTTTAGAAGCCGCATCGAGGACTTTTTCAAAGATCCGGAGCCAAGCCTGCGCACCAAAGCGCTCGAAGATCAAGAATCAGTCTTTCATTGTTAAATAGACTGGAAGTCTTTGGCTAGTGCGCTGACCTACTCGCCCTCACCTAAATAAAGACAGAGCCCTTTAGGAAGGTTGGCGCCTGGTGTCTAAACCGGAGACATCGCACCGGAATGCATTCCCCACCGCAGACAAGAAGACTCGAGGAAAACTATTGATCCCTTTGATGACTCTCCTCTTCATCTTCCCGGGTTGCAGAGAAGAATCCGAACTGAGGAAATTGGAAAAAGAAAAGAAAGTCTCTCTTTCTACGATCACCTCTAGCGTCCAACAAAAGTCTTAGAAGGAGAATCTAACTATTCTCGAAGAGATTCTTGCCAACACCATTAGGAAGATGAGGGAAAGGGGAAAAGAAGGCAAATTCGCTATTTCCGACAGCTACGGTAGTAGAGAAGGAGAGGCACTACTTATGAGAAAGAGGAGTTTTCTCTTCTACTCCCGGGTATTGAACCGGGGTGCTTTGGTACTAGACTGGGCGGGCGAGCCATAATCACAGGGGGAGAAAGGCGCAGATCTTTTCATCCTCCGCCAACAAGCAGAGCCGACACCGAGCTACTTCCTACCTTTTTCATTCAAACGGGAATGACTCCACTCTCAGTCCCAGTGTGGCTTAGACTAGTAGAAGGCGTAAGGATGCTAGACCGCTGCTCAATACTGGATAATCCACGTTCATCGGTCTGCAGCAAGCACTGACTTTTAGGGGGCGGCAACTAAAGAGGTAGCGAGACTAAGCGCAATTTCAGGAAGAGTTGGACCCTTTCCAACCAGTCAAGTGGCTTTCCGCTCCTTTCCTGGATTAGAAAGAAAGCTACTAACAGTACCGTGCAATATCTGGCCTAGTGCAAACCATGGCATACATCAAACTACCAACTGCATAAGAATAAGGAACAAGAGACATTTCCTTCTTCTCTTCATCAGTTGATGGACTTGACTTTTTCTTTAGCCTCTCGGCTTCGAGAAGCCGTGGGCCCAGTAGTGCTTTCTTAAAGCCTGTAACCCGCTCGACGTAAGAACCGATCTCAAGCTGGATGAGAAGGGAAATAAAGACTAGTGAGAATAGCCGTAATTCAACTAGGCCTTGAATCAGTGGTTTACAGAGACAATTAGTCATCTGCTTACGGCTAATCTGCTCTTCGAATCTTATCTTAGAATAGGTTGGAACTATTTAAACATGATACGCTTATTCTGAAAGTACGCATTTCTTGCTCTAAGTCTGCTGGGTTGGATCGAACTCGTTGGTTTGGCAGGATGTCGACCATTACGAGCGATAGCGAAGCCAAGCCGTATAAAGGCGAGCAGCCCTTATAGCAATAGCAAACGGCCTACTTATAGCCTATCAACAGGTCAGTCAATATCAGTAGGGGCCCTCTTGCCTAACGGAGTCAGCCCAACATGGACAATGATAGGCAGACCAAAGTATGTAAGCACCTTTGTGCTTCTTAAGGTGTATTACATTCTTATCATGTCGGTCAAGAAACTTCTCAATCATGTCGATGGAGCATGTCGATTGAGAAAGATACGTCTTGAGTGAGGGGAGGTACTTCGCGGTGTGGCACTCGAAAATCCGCAAAGGGGTTAACATCCCATATGCCTTACTTCAGCCGTATGGATTTGATTAGTAGTTACTAACACTAAAATGCATCTCATGGCTGGAGGTAAGTACCAAACCAGTGGTTCGACAACTGAGTAGATCTCAGTCAAATTTCCACAAAAGATATATACACATGACACTAAAGAAAAAAAAAAGAAAGTCAAATTGTTTTTTAGAAGGATTTACATAGATATATATATATGCTTTACTTAGAGAAGAGAGGAAATGCTAATAGTAGTAATAGCAAAATGTATAAAGATGAAGTATTCGACATATTGAATAATCTGAAGAAAGAATGGGGGGGGATTTCATCCCGGAAAATGTGTTAATGAAAACACAAAGGAGGATTGAACAATTAACAATGGAGTACGACGAGGGTTGTATATGGCGTACAGCCAGTGGCGTAGTATCTAAATTAACCCGCGATGGTGAATGTAGTGCGCGGGATTTCCTCAAAACAAGGAAAAATCTCTCAGATGATGATCTAGAGATGTTCAATTTGTTTAAACAATATACTATAGAATTTATAGCCGTTCATGTACTAAGTTTCTTATTTAGTCCACTCGACAATCGTTCACATGTTCGAGCCGCCACCTTTGTTGAACACCTAGAGTCATTAGTGCGGAAACAGACCAAAATAAGAAGAGATAGAGAAGATCAAAATGGAGGGAGTGAAGTTGGTCAAATAAAGAAAATCAAATATCGTACGTACCCTATCGGAACAGGGATAGCACAATTCTTGGTTAGTAGAGGAATCATCTCATTAAAGACAGAAGGGGGCGAACATCCAGCTCAAAAAAAGTATGGTTGAATACTACTTCACCGAGGAGAACGTCACCACGTCTGATTTTGCTGAAAAGAGTAAAATGGTTCTAGAATCTTTTCTGTCCAGAATTGGTGATATAGCTATCAAATTTAAATCACCACTAACTGTTTACTTACATAACCTCAGTAGATTCGATGGGCTTTTATTGCTAGACTACATGAGAAAAAGTTGGGGAAAGAGGGGTAATGTTAAAATGATGGATAGAAACCACCATATCTACGAGATAAAAGTCCGCGCGTCGGGGAGGCGGGTTTTATTCCGCTTCAAAGACTCAATGCTGATGCTCAAGGGTTCGCTTGATTCACTTTCAAAGAATCTATGCCCCGAACTTGGGTATAAGGGTTCTATTGATTCTTTGAAAGTGAATCAAGACACTCTCAGCAATATGAAGGAGGACTTGCGAAAATATCTTAAGCAGGACGTCCTTCTCCTAGGGGGTGTCATGCAAAAACTGCAAGGGTTAATTTGGGATGAGTACGGGGTGGACATAGAATGTAAGCTCACCCTTCCATCATTTGCAATGCTCCTCTTTCGTATGAAGTTCTTGGATGCCGATAAATGGCACATCTACAAAGCTAGCGGGGACGAAGACACCTTTATAAGAAGTGGTTACTACGGTGGTCATGTGGATATCTTCATACCGTTTGGTAAAAACCTATACTACTACGACCTAAACTCTCTCTATCCCTTTGTGATGAGAGATAGCCCCATGCCCGTTGGGACTCCTGTCTGGCATAGTAATTTGAGTGAGATGGACTTAGATAGCATCTTTGGATTTCTCGAGGCCGTTGTGAACTGCCCCCGGAATATCAAGAGGCCCTTTCTTCCTTTTCGAAAGAGAAAAGATAGTACTCTGATCTTCCCGACTGGTAAGTTTAGAGGGGTTTACTTTAGCGAGGAGTTAAAGTATGCTAGAACCCTGGGGTACACTGTAGTCCCAATCGAGGGATACCTCTTTGAGAAGAGCGAGGGAAGCCCTCTTGAAGACTATGTTAGGTCCCTCTCGGAGAATAGGATAATAGCTAAGCAAAAAGGGAATACTGCGATGTCTTATATATATAAACTTCTTATGAATTCTCTCTATGGAAGATTCGGTATAAGTCCAGAATGCACAACTAGCGAGATCTGCGACGATGCTCAACGCAAGTATTTGGTTGATAATTGTGATAAGTTATTATACAGCGAAGCCTTTGACGAAAACCTCTTCATAGTCGGCTACCGTATCAATGCATACTCGACAAAAGAGAAATGGCGCCCCTTGCCGAACTCAGCGGTCCAGATCTCGGCAGCTGTAACTGCCTACGCAAGGATACTTCTGTACCCCCATATCTCGAGAGATGATTGTTATTACACGGACACGGACTCCGTTGTGCTTGGTCAACCACTCCCATACGATGAAGGTTCTTCTTCTGAAATAGGGAAATTGAAGCTCGAAGACCGAATCGAGAAAGGTCTATTTTGAGCTCCGAAGGCATATACATACACCACCGAGGGGGGTGGCGATTCAGTACTCAAGTTCAAGGGTCCTGCTAAAAGACATGCAACTCAAGAGTGGTTTGAGTCCCAGTACGTCGACCCATCTCGAAAACTCAATGTAAATGTGGATAACAACTTCGCGCTTGATTGGAGGTCTTTCGCCGTCCAGAAGAAAACTACAACATACAAGCTCGGGATTAACCCTGAGGCTAAGAGAGATTTAATATATGATGATAAGGGTTTATGGGTTGATACAAGTCCTATTCATGTTGAGCTTGATGATGATACAGCCCTAGGTGATGGTAAATCTAGACAAATAGTCCAAGCCTTAATGGATAATATAAATGACTTAATGGATCAGATAAATAAATTGAATAGAAAACTATTGGATATAAAAGAAGAAAGAGAGATGACAAAGCAGGAAGAAGGAAGAGAAATCACTAATAAAGGAAGCGGGATGACAAAGGTTGAAGAAGAAAGAGAGATTCCAATGCAGGAATTCTAATTCGACGGGAAAAGAAAGGGAAATGATGAAGAGATATGTCAAATAGAAAAGGAAGATGACGATGAGAAAAACAAAAGGTTAATGGAGGAGTCTACGGCGGAAGCGAAAGGGTCACAAGAGGGGTGGAAAGCTGAAGTGGAAAGGTTAAGGGATGAGAAGATCAAAATAAGGGAAAGCTCCTCCTCAATATGTTTGATCCCTTTCCAAGCCTTCCTCTTCGTCAATGATTATGGGGCGCTCCTGTCCTTTAGTTCGATACACTACTCTAAGGCCAGTTGCCTATACAGCATCTTGACTTTCTAGTAGAGTCCACTTTGGGCTACACCCTCTCTAGACAAACGATTTGATTCAAGCCACTCCACCACTGGTACAATAGCACCCTGCCTTAATAATCGCATAGGCA